GAAAACATTTCTATTCTATAGTAAAACATAGTAGTAGAAAGAGTACGGTGCTTTGTCTGGACTTCAAACTTTAGCTTTAACCATGTTAATGGTCCCACATTGTTGGTTTGTTTCATAGAGAATCCAAATAGATTTACCAACAAATCACGAAATGCTATGGTTCTTAAATATGATTTGAAATTGATTCAGAAGTAATTCGCGGAATCATGCACCCTTTTCCCTTTGGTCCTTAGTTATAACGAAAAAAGGTGCAGCTGGTTGGGTCCAGCCTATTCTTGAAATAAACAACTCGCACACACTCCCTTTCCAAAAAAGATCAATACACCAATCACTACACTTAGATTTATTGGATTTGTTGCTAAGATATCGGTATTAAACCCGAAACTCCCGGCGAATGGCCAGTGAACCAAAGAAACGAAAGAATCGGTTACATTTTTCATATGATCTCCTCTTTTAGATAGACTAAAAAAAAAGAACGCAGTTCTTTTTTTTTCTACATAATTAGATAATATTTATAATTAGATAATATTTATATATATATATTTTTAATTTATTTGTCTTTTTTTTAGTAATTTGCCTATTTCGACACAGAGTCAAAAATTAGATTTCGAAATCCTTTCTTTGAATTGGCAATTGGAGATTCCCGCTAAGAAAGATAGTTTTTAGTATTAGGGACCGAGACTTCTGTCAATTGCAAAACCCCTCGTTTGTTGCAACATCCCTTAAAAAGAGGGTTTCCTTTAGACTAAGAAAGGGAAAGAAAAAAGCGAATTGGTATGCTTATTTTCTATTTTAATTCCTCATCCTCAAATCATTCCTTGCAATTGTAGGAGTTAAATCTTGATAGAATTCAAAAAAGACCAAAACACAGATATACTAAATAGGAGAAAAAAAAAAAGAAGTCAATTTCCTTTCCTATTTATAGGATTAAACAAAAGGATTCGCAAATAAAAGCGCTAATGCTACAACCAGTCCATAAATTGTTAAAGCTTCCATAAAAGCCAGACTAAGCAATAAAGTACCTCGTATTTTTCCCTCCGCCTCGGGCTGTCTCGCAATCCCCTCTACTGCTTGGCCCGCAGCAGTACCTTGACCAACTCCAGGTCCAATAGAAGCAAGCCCAACAGCCAACCCAGCGGCAATAACGGAAGCGGCAGAAATCAGCGGATTCATGATAAGTTCCTCGCACTAAAATAAAGAAAAACTAAAGAAATCGTTAATGATACAATCGTCCAATTCCAATGAATTATGACTTAATTATTCCGTCACTCAAAACTATTTCGATATCTCTTTTTTAGTTCCGATCCACGGGCACAACACAGGATTTTTGTGAATCCATACGACTTTTACTTTTATTCTTTCATTTCTTTTTTTCGGGATCCTTTTTTGAATTATTCGTTCGTTTTCTTTATTTGATCTCTTTATTTTTATTGATTCAATTCCCAGTCAAAGCAAAAACGAAATAGAACAGTTTCTATTGGAATCCTTATCGAAATTCACAATAGTCACAAAAGTGGGGTGGATTCGATATATCTTTAGTTCATATATAACTAGCAATATCTAATATCCCATATACACGTCTTTCTTCCATAACGTAAACCAACTATTCATATCTTAGATTCAAAGTATTATTCGGCTCTTAAAGTCAATCGTATTCTAGAACCCCTTTTCCAGAAATCCACAAGAGTTGGAATTTGATTCCATATACCTAAATATGTCCCCCTCGCCAAATCACCCCGTTTTTTATGAATCTCTTTTTTTTTTTAGAATTTTTTCTATTCCTTTTATTTATCATTATCCAACATGGCTACAATCGAAATAGACGAATTCATTGGGGCGAATCATTGAATAGAACTAAATCTAAGTATTTGATTGAGACACGGCCATGCAATTTCTTATTTATTCTATTTTATTTTTTTTTTCAATCGTTGAATTGAAGAATTGACTAAAATCAACCAAAAGGGGAATTTTTTTAGAAAGCACCGTTCTTTTCGTTTTTTTAATCACCTGCCTCTTATTGTTATACTATAAAAATTTTTATTCATTGCTATTTGCTATTGGAATTGAATGAACAAAAATGAACAAAACAATATAAAGAGAATATTAGTTGGTGGGGGGTATGATAGAATCAGGCCAAAGAGGAATTTTAGAAAAGAGATCGAAAGGATCTTTTTCTAAAATTCCCCAATATCGTAATTTTTGTTTATACGGCTCTTGGTCGTATATTCTGGATTTGTAGATTTATGTTTGTATATGTATGTTTCCTAAGTCCATTATCTTGAGTTACGCATAGATTGCCTTGTTCTAAGCTACAAAAAAAGACAATTTCGAAAACGAGTCAATGATGTCCCTCCATAGATTCGCCTATATAAGCCGCAGCTAAAGTTGAAAAAATAAGAGCTTGAATACCGCTTGTAAATAATCCAAGGAACATGACAGGTATAGGAACCAATAAAGGGACTAAAGAAACAAGAACAACAACTACTAATTCATCGGCTAATATATTCCCGAAAAGTCGAAAACTAAGCGATAAGGGTTTTGTGAAATCTTCTAAAATGTTAATGGGTAAAAGAATTGGAGTCGGTTGAATGTATTTACTGAAATAACCTAATCCCTTTTTGGAAAGACCTGCATAGAAATATGCTATTGACGTGAGCAAAGCTAAAGCAACGGTAGTATTTATATCATTCGTGGGTGCGGCTAACTCCCCATGAGGTAACTCTATGATTTTCCAAGGTAAAAGAGCACCTGACCAATTCGAAACAAAAATAAAAAGAAACATAGTTCCAATAAAGGGAACCCATGGGCCATATTCTTCTCCAATCTGAGTTTTGCTCACGTCTCGAATAAATTCAAGGACATATTCGAAGAAATTTTGACCGGCAGTCGGAACGGTTTGTGGATTCCGAACGGCTATAAAGGCTGAACCTAATAAGATAGCAATTACAACCCAAGAAGTAATAAGAACTTGGGCATGGACTTGGAACCCGCCTATTTGCCAATAGAAATGTTGGCCTACTTCGACACCGGATATATCGTATAACCCCTTTAGTGTGTTGATGGAACATGATAGAACATTCATATTGCCCTCTGACCGAAATCGAAATTCAAAAGGAATTATTTTGATTCAACCAGCTTCTTTTCGACTTGTCTACTTGAATTGTATATTTTGAATATCCGCTAATTACATAATATCCACCAGTTTTTGTTTCTTTTCTTTTGTGCGATTCAGGAATAGTACCCAAGCCATAAATCCACGGAGTTACCAAAATCATTTATTTGTCTTATTATTAATCAACGATTTCGTATATAGCTAGAGCGACCCTCACAAATTGCGAATACTAATTTGTTAAGAATTAATCGGATTGAAGCTATAGCGTCATCGTTTGCTGGAATGGAAATATCTGCGAGATCCGGGTCACAATTTGTATCGATTAAACAAATTGTTGGAATTCCCAAAGTGATACATTCTCGAAGAGCCCTATATTCTTCATGCTGATCAATGATGATTACAATATCGGGTACCCTCGTCATATATTTAATCCCACCCAGATACGTTTGCAGGCGTGATAATTGTCTTTTCAAAATAGCGGCATCCCTTTTGGGAAGACTGTCAAGTCTCCCCCTTTTTTGTTCCGTTCTCAAATCCCTGAACTTGTGAAGTCTCGTTTCTGTAGTGGACCAATTCGTTAACATACCACCGAGCCATTTTTTATTAACATAATGACACCTAGTCTTTAGTGCAGCTCGGGTGACTGAATCAGCCGCTTTATTTTTAGTACCAACAATTAAGAATAGTTTTCCCCCACTTGCTGCATCAAAAACCAAATCACAAGCTTCTGATAAAAAACGAGCAGTTCGAGTAAGATTTGTAATATGAATACCTTTGTGTTTTGCAGATATATAAGGTGCCATTCTAGGATTCCATTTCCGAGTACCATGACCAAAATGAATTCCTGCTTCCATCATCTCTTCCAAACGGATGTTCCAATATCTTCTTGCCATTTCTCCCCCACCTCCTCTTTTTTTTAAGAGACGAGGCGCCCTGAAATAAATAATTGTTCCGAGGGAACCTTCTCTTCTACCAGAGATTGACCGTTGATACACGACCCAGGCCATTCATTACTTCCTATTCATTATTATCCCTTTTTTCTTACCATTAAGAAATAAAACGATCACAAATAGTTAAAAGAATACATTCCTAGGACTTATTAAACCCTCTAAGCGATTACTCTGATGTATCATGGAAAGTCGTTGAAATGCAAGAGTCAAATAATTGTCTGTGGTGTAAGAAAATATCTCTCATTTCCCCCCCGAATAAATTCCCTGTTTGTTTTTGTCTTTCCAAAAGAATGATGTTATGCTGCCTTGAACAGTGCACTAATCCTTTGAATCCGGTACCCACGGGTATTATCCCCCCCAGAATAACGTTTTCCTTCAGTCCTTTCAACCAATCGATACGACCTCGGAGAGCTGCTTTTGCTAAAACGCGTGTGGTTTCTTGAAAACTTGCTTCGGATATAAAACTTTGAGTATTCAGAGATGCTCTCGTTATTCCCAATAAGATAGCTCGATAACAGATCACTTCTTCCAAAGCGCGCCCCGTTCGTTCCGCTCGTAACAACCCAATCAGTTCGCCGGGTAAAAAAAGATTCGACATTCCATCTTCTGAAACCAAGACTTTTGATGTTATTTGACGTACAATAATTTCTATATGCCTATTATGGATCTGCACCCCCTGCGATCGATAAACCCTTTGGATCTTATTAACCAAAGAGATACGACTTTGCACTATAGTTAGCTCAGCACCAATCAAGAATCCCCAAGGAATCCCAAGAATTCTTGTTATACGCCCGTTCCAACCCTCAACTCTCTTTTCTAGGTTCATCGATATTGAATCAAGCGAACGCACTTCTAACACTTGTTCTACTTTTGGAAGACCCTGCGTTATATCACCGGATCTCGATTTTTCATATATAAATGTAACTAATGTATCCCCTTCGTAAAGGATTTCCCCATAATGCCCATGAACAGTTGCTCCAGGAGTAGCCAAATAAGGCTTAGCTGATCGTATTATTACAGAGTTAACTTTAACAATTAAAACTTGACCCGATTTTAGGTGTGGTCCGTTTTTGGTTATACATAAATTTTCACAAAGAAACTGCCCAAGACTAATTATCGGGGACATTTCCTCACAATAATTATGATGGAAAAAATACCAATTCAAATTAAATGGATTCAAAATGATCTTACTGTCTGTATCAGGATTATAAATTTCCCCCTTTTCATCCATTAAATAATAGTTAAGTACTTGACAAGGCTGTTTTAAATTGTCAAGTTTCAAATATTTAGTTACCAAGTGATGATTATGAGTTATTAAATAGTAAAATGAATAAAAATTCGCAATTTGAAGGACTGTTCCTAAAGGTCCCAACGAATTCCTAATTGGAGTTAGAGAATCCTTTTGAATTGGAATTGATTGTTTTATCGCATTGGGATATTTTACATCGTTCAATGGACCCATTCGAAAATAATTAGATGATGACAAAATTATCAAAGATTGGCATTCCTTATTTCTATTCAACAACGTACGAACAGTTCCTTGATTTTGGCTAAGTGATTGTTCAACCCCCGCCTTGCCAAAAACGGAATAAAACGGATTGCTATTGGTGCGAACAGAACCTTTATTAGAGATCAATCCTGAACCTGACGGATGATTCCTTTTTCTGATATATGAAATTTGGGATTTTACTAAGTTGATTCTTAAGAAATCGCGCATCAGACCATTTGTACGTACTTCAACAAAGGAAGTAGAAACCTCTTCGACAGAAGAACTTTTTTTGTCTTGGTCCCAATTCAACACTAAACACGTCCGAACTAATTGAATACTTGTATCAGGAATTCCCCGAGCAGCTTTGCCGTTCCCATAAAGGACATAATTGACAACTCTAAATTGCATATTATCCTTTTCCCGCAGGAGATCCTGGGGGAAGAGTGTTTCTAAATTTATACCGTCCGCTATTTCATATGTGACTACGGGTCGAACCAAAACAAAATACTTTTTTTTGGTAGGTGTGATCCGTTGAACATAGATCCATTTTTTCAATTTTTTTGATTCCTTAGTGGCTTCCTTAAGTTCTTTTTTTTCCCTGTCTGGCGGTATCAAGATACCACTGTGTCGGGATATCTTATCTATCTCTCCGGGAAAATGGATATCTCCCGAAAATATTTTTAGTTCAATCCCCCCCTTTTTTCTATCCATTCGGACCAATCCGCCCACTCGGCTTCTTATATTTAAAGTGATTCGTGTATCTACTCCAATGATACTATTATTCCGTACCATTAGGTAAGAAGATTCGGGAAAAATATGCACTTCTTCGGGAATGAAAAAAAGGCGATCTATTTCCATTTGGTATTTTGTCTTAATTTTTTTGAGTCCTCGATACTCAATCAAGTCCTCTTTTTTGACGATTGAATGCGCCCCCAGAGTCCCATATTTAGTAATTCCGGAACTCTTTCTTCTGTATCGAGGATCGTCGAAATAAGCAAGAATACTATTTCGACGGAAAATACCCCCTATGGGTATTTCAATCGAGATACCTGAATGGGGCATTAGCTCTTTCTCTTGTTCTTGAATCGAGTGGAATGGAATAAGAAATCGATTTCTTTGCCTTTTTGCCAATAAATCTGAATTCGCGTGGAGAATTGCGGGATGTATGAGATTACAATGACCAGTACCTATGATTCTATTAAATCCCGAATAATCAGACATCTCGCGAATTCCAACTTCTTTTTTAGCAGAAAAATCAGAACGAAATAATTTGTGTCTCGCTTGATCATTATTCACCGAGAGCGAGAGGCTAGAAATCTCTCTTCGTTCGACATAAAGAGAAAGAGAATGAATATTCATTTGATCTTGATCCCTGTAGAGTGAAAAAGCAACTACATTAGATCTGCATGAACCCCCCGATAATATCCATAAATGACTTGTTTTTGGCAAGAGGTGTACATTACTATATGTAAATTCGGTTACATGGTACACATCAGTACTCCAGTGCATTTCTCCCTCTGAATCAGAATAGATATGTTTTCGAACCCTCTCTTTAAAATTCAAAGTGTATGCTCCCGCCTGAATCTCAGCAATCACTTGTTCCGATTCGACATATTGATTATTTTGAACTAAAAGAAAACTTTTTGGTGGAATAGTCACATTATGCATAATATCTTTACTCTCAATAATTACATCCAAATCGATCGAACATAGAAAAGCAGGATGCCCGTGACGTGTGCGCGTGGGATGAACCAAATCCTCCTTGAATTTGATTTTCCCATTACAAAGGGCTCGTACATGTTCTGCAGTGCCCCCTGTAAATACGCCACCGGTATGAAAAGTTCTTAATGTTAGTTGAGTCCCCGGTTCCCCAATAGATTGACCCGAAATAATACCGACGGCTTCCCCCAATTCAACCAGGTCACCATGAGTCGGACTCCGACCATAGC